GATTCTATTGAAAACGAATCCTAATGATTCATTGGGCGGGATGGCGGAACGAACCAGGAACCAATTCATTCTCATTTATTTTGAGAGATCATGGGCTGGCCCTACAAATGAAAGAGATATGGAAAGAGTAAATATTCGCCCGCGAAAGCCTTCTTGTTGGATTGCAAAATTTTTGGCGATTCGATAAAGGGCAAAATTAAATAAAATAAAAATTCGTTGTAAAAAAAAAAAAGACATTCTATATTCTATTCTATATAAATTCTATATAAATCGTCTAGTTGTATATACAATACAAACAAGATCTACAAATTAAATTCCTATGGACAGATTCAATCTCAAAAAATTTCACGATTCAGTGTCTTATTCATTAAATACATGTATATCTGTAATATTATTGAATCGTTTTGAATCGTTTCATTCGCGAGGAGCTGGATGAGAAGAAACTCTCATGTCCGGTTCTGCAGTAGAGATGGTATTGAGACCATCAACTATAACCCCAAAAGAACCAGATTCCGTAAACAACATAGAGGAAGAATGAAGGGAATATCATATCGAGGCAATCGTATTTCTTTTGGTAGATACGCTCTTCGGGCACTTGAACCCGCTTGGATCACATCTAGACAAATAGAAGCAGGGCGACGAGCAATGACACGATATGCACGTCGTGGTGGAAAAATATGGGTACGTATATTTCCAGACAAACCCGTTACAGTAAGACCTACGGAAACACGTATGGGTTCGGGGAAAGGATCTCCCGAATATTGGGTATCTGTCGTTAAACCGGGTCGAATACTTTATGAAATGGGTGGAATATCAGAAATTGTAGCCAGAGAAGCTATTTCAATAGCTGCGTCCAAAATGCCTATACGAACCCAATTCGTTATTGCGGGATAGGGATGTGGAGCCAAAGGAAAGATATTTTTGTGGTGAAAAAAAAGCAATCGCTGGTTTATTTATTTTTATTTAGACAAACAATATTTCTTTTTTTCCTTCGCCCTTTGAAAGAACAGATTCAAAAAAAATGATTCAACCTCAGACCCATTTGAATGTAGCGGACAACAGCGGGGCTCGAGAATTGATGTGTATTCGAATCATAGGAGCTAGTAATCGCCGATATGCTCATATTGGTGACGTTATTGTTGCTGTAATCAAAGAAGCAGTGCCCAATATGCCTCTAGAGAGATCAGAAGTGATCAGAGCTGTAATTGTACGTACATGTAAAGAACTCAAACGCGACAACGGTATGATAATAAGATATGATGACAATGCAGCAGTTGTCATTGATCAAGAAGGAAATCCAAAAGGAACTCGAGTTTTTGGTGCGATCGCTCGGGAATTGAGACAGTTGAGTTTTACTAAAATAGTTTCATTAGCTCCTGAGGTATTATAAATATTAATAAATAAGACCATAATACATAATATACATAATACATATTATAATTAATAATATTATTTTAATAAAAATATTCTAATATAATATTAGAAATAATATAATATTAGAATTAGAATGGATTGAATATTGAATTATTGAATTATAGTAGAGTAGGGTATCTGAAATAGATTAATTAATTAGTAGATTAGTAGATTGTGTCTCACGCATATACCTTTAAAAATTCATAAATAATAATTCAAATAATAATAAAAAAAAACAACATACATACACAGAGCATGTTGATTATATCCAAACTCGGAGGCATTAATAATTATAGTTTGTCATGGGTAGGGACACTATTGCCGACATAATAACTTCTATACGAAATGCTGACATGGATAAAAAGGGAAGGGTTCGAATAGGATATACCAATATCGCCGAAAACATTATTAAAATACTTCTACGAGAAGGTTTTATCGAAAACGTGAGGAAACATCGAGAAAGCAACAAATATTTCTTGGTTTCAACCCTGCGACATAGAAGGAATAGGAAAAGACCATATAAAACTATTTTAAAACGTATCAGCCGACCCGGTCTACGAATCTATTCCAACTATCAACGAATTCCTAGGATTTTAGGTGGAATAGGTATTGTAATTCTTTCTACTTCTCGAGGTATAATGACAGATCGAGAAGCTCGACTAGAAGGAATCGGAGGAGAAATTTTGTGTTATATATGGTGATCCTTCTGGTATCCGAATTGGATCCGTAACTTCCTATTTGTAGAAAAAAAAAAAAAAGAGGAAGGGTAGGTTGTGCAATATCACTCCTCCTTCATTAGTTGATACTTCAAGGGGGTTACCTGGAATGAAAGAACAAAAATGGATTCATGAAGGTTTAATTACTGAATCGCTTCCCAATGGTATGTTCCGGGTTCGTTTAGATAATGAAGATCTGATTCTAGGTTATGTTTCAGGAAAGATCCGACGTAGTTTTATACGGATACTACCAGGAGATAGGGTCAAAATCGAAGTAAGTCGTTATGATTCAACCAGAGGACGTATCATTTATAGACTCCGCAGCAAAGATTCGAACGATTAGGTGGCTTTTTCAACATTCCTTTCCGGGG